TTTTTACCATTAGCAAGAACTTGTTTCAGTTGCAGATCATAAGGAATTCGAACAACTGCTTCAAATACAGTATCAGGAAGTACCGCTTGTGGAACCTCGATATCCACGGGTTTATTAGCTAAATGGCAATTGGCACATACAATACGGCCAGTCGCTTCTCGTGGATTTTCATAACCCTGCTGTGCAAAAATGGGATATGCATTTGAAAGGGGTGCCTGGGTTAGTATATATATCATGAGCGATACGGAAATGGATCGAGTAATCTCTTTCTTTATCCAAGAAAAGGTATTTTTAGTTTGCATGGTCCAATCATTGATCCCGAAAATTTCTACAATAAAATTAGGTAGGTCGCTAGTATAGTTCCCTATCTATAATTTTGCTATTTACTTAAATATTAAATATAAATAATTTTACTGGAATATTGGAGGAATCCCTTGGATGGGTAGTAAGTACAATTTTGAATGTTTTGCTTATGTACAAAGTAACAAATATTATAATTAGATCGTTCGATCACTTTTCAGTCATTCATTGAATGATAAATCACTACAAGTGAAGGAGATACACGATTTAAATAACGAAAGATCCAATATTTAAAAATTGTATCTAAAATGACTGGAAAAGTAGAAACAAGACCGGATATAATTTGATCATTATGAGCAAATCCAAAATCTTTGTAGACAGAGCCAATCATTAATTCCCAACCGTGGGGCGAATGGAATCCTATACATAAATCAGTTAATAAAAGAATAGAAAAAGCTTTTATTGTGTCGCTTAAGTTGTATAGGAATTCTTGAAACCAAGAGTTAAGAATAACAAGTTCTTCATTACCTAGAATAGAATAACCACTTAGAATAGCGAAACAGATTATATTTGTCGAGAAGTGTAAAATTGTATGGATGCGATCCTCGTTGTGCATCTTGATCAATTGGATCGTTTCTTTGTAGATTTCGATGCGAGGCTTTTGTAAATGTGTTTCCGGGTATTCCTTTATCATTTCGTCCAAACGTAAGAGTTCCTCTAAGTCTATGAATTCTTTTAGAATACTCTTTTCTTGAATATCATTCAAAAAAATTTCGGATTGCCTAGTATTCCACCAATTAGTAAACCAAGATTCCAGACTTTTATTAAATGAGAGAGAGATCCACCAAGGCAAAAATACTATAGATGCAAGATATAGAAGGGAAATTAATACTTTCTTTTTTGCCATTTTTTCGTCTGTGAATTTTAAAATTTTTAATGAACGCACCTCATTCGTCGACTCTATATGATACTAATATTTCTATCAAGCATAAGTTCTATTACAAGTCATCGATGTATTTCCGGATTTTTTTGTGATTCAGTACAGCGGTTAGTCCTTGAATTTAGAAAGAATATAGAATAAGAAAGAGCCCTCTTCAAATTAAATTAATAGTAGTCGGATTTCGAGACGAAAGAACTCCCGTTCTATCAAAATATCAACTATTTAGAAAAAAAATTCTTTACTTTATGATGAAATGTTTTGTTTTGATATATGATGAATCTATCATTTAGATTTGTTACTGAATTGAGTTAAGTGGATTTACATACGCATAAAAAAAATTGTGGACATAAACAATTTAGTTTTAGAATAGTTTCATATACGTTTGCTTTGGCTCGAGTAAGCGTTCTGAAGAAACTTCAGTTAAGTTATGCTATAGAAAAAAAGATGATTCTTGAGTTTTTTATCTCTTGCAAAGTATTCATTCTTCAGTTCCTTTTTTCAAAATACTTCAATTGGTACACGCAAGAAATAGGCCAATTCAGCAGCTTTTTGCTCAATCTCTCGTGGAGTAAAATTCTCATCAGTACGAGTCAAGGGAATGGCTCCTTGTCCTTTTATTTCCATATAAAGGACACGACGAGCATAAATACCCTCTTTAATTTCTATTCTGATGGACTGAATGTCTTTCATAAGGAATCGGAGGAATATGCGACGATTTTTTCCAGGAAATCCCCAACGAAAAATACACACTATGCCCTCTTTTATATCGAATCGATCATAACCACTACCTACATTCCACGAAATTGTGCACCACAAATAGGAGCTAATAAAAAGACCTGCGATCCCATAGAAAGACATCACGATACCTTGTGGAAAAAAAATTATTTGCTGAGAAGGAAATAAAGATATAAAATTCCTACCAAAATAACTGGACGTTCCAACCAATAAAAACCCTAATGAACCTAAAAAAAGAATAAAGGCCCAACAGAAATTACTTGTTTTTCGAGACCCCGCTATAAGTTCTACCCATATACGTTCTGATCGCCAACTCATACTCTAACTAGACCTAGTTGCATTTTATTGGAATTGGGAGAATAACAAAAATAATTTTTTTTTTACTTTTTTTTGTTTCCGAAGTAACTCTCATCAACCAGCACTATTATGATGTGAACCTTTAGGGATAATTCATCGAATTTCTTAGATCCAAACTAAAATAATAACATCCCTTTCATATGATTTCCTAATACATATATATTGACTTTACATTTCAGCAATTCTCCCCGATCTATTTGAAAATAGTTATAATTCATTTATCATGTTTACACATACATAAGAGCTTATGCCCGAAGGAAGCCGCATATTATACCATATTTTACTAACTAGATATCCGTGTTATGATCCAAGTAAGTCTTGAAAAAAAAATATATATATAAGATTTGTCCTTGTTGTATCTAAAAAATCTTGTTTTTTTGAACATAAAGAGATAAAGAAGCCATTGCAATTGCCGGAAATACTAAGCCCACTAAAGGCACAAAAATGGAGGGGAGACTGTTGAGAGTTATCATAGAATGGGTACCTCGATTTAATATTTGTACCTGTTATTTATTGTTATATTTATTGTTTTATATTTGAACCTTATCCTTATATTGTTATAAAGATATCTTATAATTCATATATAATTGTTATATTATACTAAGTATACCTAAGTGAGTATATATATACTTAATAGGGAGTCTATAAGTATATGTTTTAAGAAATATATATTAATTTAAGAAATATATATTAATTAATAAAATACAATAAATATATAAATAAATGGACCTATTCATCTTTCTACATGTTTCTAATTCATCTTTCTACATGTTTCTACATGAAATATATATATACGATAATCCACCCTTTTATTATTCGTACTTTTATTATTCGTATTAGTAGTTATTATCTTTTCTTGTCTTATAAATTTAATAATTTAATAAAATTTTAAAGTATTTCCTAAAAACTCCCAAAGAATTCGTTATAATACGATCCAACAAAAAGGATTCTTAGTGGGGGATTATTTTCGGGAGATATAGAAAGATGCAAGACCTTGTTAACTAATTCCACGGAAGAAAGCGAAAGAATTCACTCTTTTATTTTGAAAGAATTAACTCTTTTGTTTAATAGAGATTTCCTAGTTAGTATTAGTAACCAGGAATATCGATAAAAAAACGATCCGGATGGTTCTTTCTACAATTCAATCTTATGTTACCAAAGTCAAAATCCATTCTTCGGATTTTGACTTTGATTCCTATAAATTAAATAACTACTTGATCACCACACATAAAAAAATTGATTAAGTTTTATTAAATTAATACTCTTATTAAATATTAAATTAAGACTCTTAAATTAAGACTCTAAGGCTCTAATCTAATTTTCATTCAAAGGAAAGAAAGCATGTAGCCGAAATAACTCACTCAGAACGCCCTTTAAAGGATTACGTGGTACGATTGGATCGAATAAGCCCTTATGGAATAAATATTCAGCCACTTGTGAATCCTCAGGTACTGTCTTATTCAATGTTTGTTCAATTACTCTTTTACCTGCAAATGCAATATAAGCATTGGGTTCGGCAATAATGATATCTCCCAACATACCAAAACTAGCCGTCACCCCGCCTGTGGTAGGGGATGTAAGGATTGCTACATAAAATAACTTTTTATTTAATTGATAATCATATAAAGCGGAAGATATTTTAGCCATTTGCATCAAGCTCAAGCTTCCTTCTTGCATGCGTGCTCCTCCGGAAGCACACACTAGAATAAGAGGTAAAAATTGATTGGTAGCATACTCGGCCAAACGTGTGATTTTTTCGCCCACTACAGATCCCATACTACCACCCATAAACTGAAAATCCATAACACCAATTGCTACGGGAATACCATTTAGTTGACCTGTGCCTGTTTGAACAGCCTCAGTTAATCCTGTATTTTTTTGATAAGAATCAATACGATCTTTATAAGGTTCCTCCTCCGAATGAAATTCAATGGGATCCAGAGAGACCATGTCTTCGTTCATAGGATCCCAAGTACCGGGATCAATCGAAAGTTCGATTCTATCAAAACTACTCATTTTCAAATGACATCCACATTGTTCACAAATATTCATTTTTGATTTTAAAAATTTCTTATAATTTAATCCATAACAATTTTCGCATTGAATCCACAAATGCCTGTATTTTTGAGTTACATTTAAATTATTAGAACTTATACTAAAATCACTATCATCTGTGCTAGTTTTTATACTGGAACTCTCGCTTTTACTACTATTTACGCTTTCGCCACAAATGTAACTATAAATGTAGCTGTCACTGTAATTGTTACTGTTGCTTAAAATATAACTATCAATACAAATTTGAGAACCAAGATAACTGTCAATACAACTATTAATGTGATTATTCCAACTATAATGAGAATTAGTATCATACATGTAACGATCGTGGCGAGTATCGTCACTTTGGGGTGCATTATTCATATAACTAGAAGTCTGATAACTATAAAAAGAACTTTTTAGTTCACTTAGAAAAGAACGGTTGTTGTCAATCTCAAAATTTTTATTTTCAATATCAAAATATATGGAATAACTGTCCCTATTACTATCCCTAACGAAAAAAGTGTCATCAGATATGAAATTCCGAATGTATCTGTCGCCGACTAAATGATCAACATTACTGTAATTAGACTTGTCGCTAAAATTTAAAATGTCTTTATCCATATCATTTAAA